GTTAGGATTCAAAAAAAAAAATGGACCAGCCCATAGTATAAACTAATAACTATAGAACTAATAACTAACTCATCGTTTCATATTATCTGGATCCAAAGACCGGTCAAGATATGATATATTGGTCATATCATTGTAGCAACTGAAATCTTTTTTTTTTTTTGCATAAACAAAAGAAAAACCAATCTGATTGTGAGTTGTGAAGCGAAATATAGAAGGATGCGGATAACTGGAAGGGTGAGAGAAAGAGAGAAAAAGAATATCAATGATATATAATTCCAATATAATATGTAAGGTCTATAAGTCATCTCATAAAGGGCCATGTAATAAAGCATCAATACTCTGATTCATCTATAATTAGATGAATCCGTTCATAGAACAAAAAAATCAAGAGCCTCGAGCCAATAAAGACTGAGAAGATTGACTCAAGAACAAATTTCATTAGGGGCTCCATTGTAGAAATTCAGACCTAACCATTAATCGAGAAGCGATGGGAACGACAGAACCTGTGAATGCAGAAGATTCTATTGAAAATGAATCCTAATGATTCATTGGGTGGGATGGCGGAACAAACCGGGTACCAATTCATTTATTCTGAGAGGTCATGGGCTAACGCTACAACTGAACTAGATATTGAAAGAGTAAATATTCGCCTGCGAAAGCTTTATTTTATTTTATTGGATTGCTAAATTTTTGGCGATCCGATACGATAAAGGGAAAATAAAATAAAGATTCGTTATAACGTTATAAAAAACGACATTATCAAAATAAAATATATGTTTAGTTATATATCCAAACAAGATAGCTAAATATCGAATAGATTTGATGAAATCTCAAAGAATCCCAGGATTCAGTGTATTGTGTATTATTCATTAAATACATGTATATCTTATTTAAATAGTTAAATAGTTTTCAATCGTTTCATTCGCGAGGAGCTGGATGAGAAGAAACTCTCATGTCCGGTTCTGTAGTAGAGATGGGATTGCGAAACAACCATCAACTATAACCCCAAAAGAACCAGATTCCGTAAACAACATAGAGGAAGAATGAAGGGAATATCTTATCGAGGTAATCGTATTTGTTTTGGTAGATATGCTCTTCAGGCACTTGAACCCGCTTGGATCACATCTAGACAAATAGAAGCAGGGCGGCGAGCAATGACACGAAACGCACGCCGTGGTGGAAAAATATGGGTACGCATATTTCCAGACAAACCAGTTACAGTAAGACCTGCGGAAACACGTATGGGGTCGGGGAAAGGATCTCCCGAATATTGGGTAGCTGTCGTTAAACCAGGTAGAATCCTTTATGAAATGGGCGGAGTAGCAGAAAATATAGCCAGAAAGGCTATTTCAATAGCGGCGTCCAAAATGCCTATACGAACTCAATTCATTATTTCGGGATAGAAATATAGAAATGTAGAACCAAAGGAAAGAGGTTTTTGGAATAAAAAAAAACAATTGTAGTTTTCTTTTTTGGACAAAGAATATTTCTTTTTTTTCCTTCGCCCCTTTTTGCATTGAAAGAACTGATTAAAAAATGATATGATTCAACCTCAGACCCATTTGAATGTAGCGGACAACAGCGGGGCCCGAGAATTGATGTGTATTCGAATCGTAGGAGCTAGTAATCGCCGATATGCTCATATTGGTGACGTTATTGTTGCTGTGATCAAAGAAGCAGTACCAAATATGCCTCTAGAAAGATCAGAAGTGATCAGAGCTGTAATTGTACGTACTTGTAAAGAACTCAAACGTGACAACGGTATGATAATACGATATGATGACAATGCTGCAGTTGTCATTGATCAAGAAGGAAATCCAAAAGGAACTAGAGTTTTTGGTGCGATCGCCCGGGAATTGAGACATTTCCATTTTACTAAAATAGTTTCATTAGCCCCCGAGGTATTATAAGATGAGACCATGATATAGTTATAGTAGGTTATTTGGATGAAATAGATTATTAGTAGATTGTGTCTCACGTATATACCTTTAATAATAATAATAATTAATAATAATTCATAAATAAAAAATAAAACAAAAAGTATGTTTATTATATCCAAATTTGGAGGCACCAATAATTTTAGTTCATCATGGGTAGGGACACTATTGCTGACATAATAACCTCTATACGAAATGCTGACATGAATAGAAAAGGAATGGTTCAAATAGCATCTACTAACATCACCGAAAACATTGTTAAAATACTTTTACGAGAGGGTTTTATCGAAAACGTGAGGAAACATCGGGAAAGCAACAAATATTTTTTGGTTTTAACCCTACAACATAGAAGGAATAGGAAAGGGCCATCTAGAACTGTTTTAAATTTAAAACGGATCAGTCGACCTGGTTTACGAATCTATTCTAACTATCAACGAATTCCTAGAATTTTAGGTGGGATGGGGATTGTAATTCTTTCGACTTCTCGAGGTATAATGACAGACCGAGAGGCTCGACTAGAAGGAATGGGTGGAGAAATTTTGTGTTATATATGGTAATCCTTC